TATGTACTGTTGATTGTAATCTCATATATCCTTCGATTCTACGCGAGAATTCTGATTTATTGGCAAAAAGGAGAAGAAATCGATTTGTCATTCCAGTCCAATCGATTCAAGAACGAGAGAAAGAACTAATACCTCTTTCAGGTATTTCGATTGAACTACCCATAAATGGTATTTTCCGGAAAAAGAGTATCCTTGCTTTTTTTGATGATCCTCGATACCGAAGAAACAGTTCGGGAATTACTAAATATGGGACTATGGGGATGCATTCAATCGTTAAAAAAGAGGATTTGATTGATTATCGCGGAATCAAAGAATTTAAGCCAAAATACAAAATGACAATAGATCGATTCTTTTTCATTCCCGAAGAAGTACATATTTTACCAGAATCTTCTTCGATAATGGTACGGAACAATAGTCTGATTGGAGTAGATACGCGAATCGCTTTAAATACAAGAAGCAGAGCGGGCGGATTAGTCCGAGTGGAGAGAAAAAAAAAAAGGATTGAACTGAAAATCTTTTCTGGAAATATCCATTTTCCCGGAGAGACAGATAAGATATCCCGACACAGTGGCATCTTGATACCGCCAGGAACAGGAAAAACAAATTCTAAGGAATCCAAAAAATTGAAAAATTGGATCTATGTCCAAAGGATCACACCTACTAAGAAAAAGTATTTTGTTTTAGTTCGACCTGTAGTGACATATGAAATAGCGGACGGTATAAATTTCGCAACACTCTTCCCTCCTGATCTGTTCCAAGAAAAGGATAATATGCAACTTCAAGTTGTCAATTATATTGTTTACGGAAATAGCAAACCAATTCGGGAAATTTCTGACACAAGTATTCAATTAGTTCGGACTTCTTTAATTTTGAATTGGGACCAAGACAAAAAACGTTCTTCTGCCGAGGAGGCCCGCGCTTCCTTTGTTGAAGTAAGGGCAAAAGGTCTGATTCGAGATTTCTTAAGAATCGACTTAGTGAAATCCCCTATTTTGTATCCGAGAAAAAGGAATGATCCGTCAGGCTCAGGATTGATCTCTGATGTATCAGATCACACTAATATCAACCCCTTTTATTCCAAGCCAAGGATGAAACAATCACCTAGGCAAAATCACGGAACTATTCGCGCCTTATTAAATAAAAATAACGAATGTCCGTCTTTGATAATTTTGTCCTCATCTAATTGTTTTCAAATGGGTCCATTCACTGATGTAAAATCTCACAATGTGATAAAAGAATCAATTAAAAAAGATGCTACAATTCAAATTAGGAGTGCACTCGGCCCTTTAGGAACAGCCCTTCAAATTGTGAATTTTTATTCATTTTACTATTTTATAACTCATAATCCGTTTTTGGTAACTAAATATTTGCAACTTGAAAATTTAAAACAGACTTTTCAAGTACTTAAATATTATTTAATGGATGAAAGCGGGAGGATTTATAATCCTGATCCATGCAGTAACATCGTTTTGAATTCATTCAATTTGAATTGGTATTTTCTCCCTCACAAGAATTATGATAATTCTTGTGAAGAAATATCTACAATAATGAGTCTTGGACAGTTTATTTGCGAAAATTTATGTATAGCCAAAACCGGACCATACCTAAGATCGGGTCAAGTTTTGATTGTTCAACTTGACTCTGTAGTAATAAGATCTGCTAAACCTTATTTGGCCACTCCAGGAGCAACTGTTCATGGACATTATGGAGAAATCCTTTACGACGGAGATACATTAGTTACATTTATATATGAAAAATCGAGATCCGGTGATATAACGCAGGGTCTTCCAAAAGTGGAACAAGTGTTAGAAGTGCGTTCGGTTGATTCAATATCGATGAACCTAGAAAAAAGAGTTGAGAGTTGGAACGAGCATATAACAAGAATTCTTGGAATTCCTTGGGGATTCTTGATTGGTGCTGAGCTAACTATAGCGCAAAGTCGTATATCTTTGGTTAATAAGATCCAAAAGGTTTATCGATCCCAGGGGGTGCAAATCCATAATAGGCATATAGAAATTATTGTACGCCAAATAACATCAAAAGTGTTGGTTTCAGAGGATGGAATGTCTAATGTTTTTTTACCCGGAGAACTCATTGGATTGTTGCGAGCGGAACGGACGGGGCGCGCTTTGGAAGAATCGATCTGTTACAGGGCCATCCTATTGGGAATAACGCGGACATCTTTGAATACTCAAAGTTTCATATCCGAAGCGAGTTTTCAAGAAACTGCTCGAGTTTTAGCCAAAGCTGCTCTCCGGGGTCGTATCGATTGGTTGAAAGGCCTAAAAGAGAACGTTGTTATAGGTGGGATGATACCCGTTGGTACCGGATTCAGGGGATTAGTACACCGGTCAAGGCAACATAAAAACATTCCTTTGGAAACCAAGAATAAGCATTTTTTCGAGGGGGAAATCAGAGATATTTTGTTCCACCACAGAGAATTATTTGACTCTTGCATTTCAAAGAATTTCCACGATACACCAGAACAACCATTTAGAGG